TCACAACCGTTTTTCGTAGCAGAAGTCTTTACGGGTTCTCCGGGAAAATATGTTGGTTTAGCAGAAACAATTAGAGGCTTTCAATTAATCCTTTCGGGAGAATTAGATGGTCTTCCCGAGCAGGCCTTTTATTTGGTAGGTAACATCGATGAAGCTACGGCGAAGGCTATCAACTTAGAAACGGAGAGCAATTTGAAGAAATGACCTTAAATCTTTGTGTACTGACCCCTAATCGAATTGTTTGGGATTCAGAAGTGAAAGAAATCATTTTATCTACTAATAGTGGACAAATTGGCGTATTACCAAATCACGCTCCTATTGCCACAGCAGTAGATATAGGTATTTTGAGAATACGCCTTAACGACCAATGGCTAACGATGGCTCTGATGGGCGGTTTTGCTAGAATAGGTAATAATGAAATAACTGTTTTAGTAAATGATGCAGAGAAAAGTAGTGACATCGATCCACAAGAAGCTCAGCAAACTCTTGAAATAGCGGAAGATGCTTTGAGAAAAGCTGAAGGAAAGAGACAAACAATTGAGGCAAATCTAGCTCTACGACGGGCTAGGACACGAGTAGAGGCTATCAATGCCATTTCATAACCAGTCGGTGTGTCCGAATCATCATCAATTTATACACCCTATGTTTGGTTGTTTTTTTTGACTTGATTCTGTCGATTAAATACAATCAAGCGCAATCATATTTTTATGCAACGAAAAAAAAAATAGAAAAGATAAAAAAAATATTACTAAAATAAAATGGGTATAAAAACTTATTAGATACCATTGACCGCGGTATCTAATAAGTTCTACCTACTATTGGATTTGAACCAATGACTCCCGCCGTATGAAAGCAATACTCTAACCGCTGAGTTAAGTAGGTCATTTATCTTCACAAAGAAAACCAAAAGGAACTCCCCCCGTCGATGGATTATAAATATCATATTACTTAGAAGCAATACCGATTAATATGATCTTGGCTCATGGAATAGTCATCTTGACAAAAAATTATCTACATAATAAAATATGTATTACAAGCACTAAGGGCTGTAGCTCAGTTGGTAGAGCACCTCGTTTACACGCGCGCCGATGTTTTTCAGGGGAGTGCATCATGCAATCAAAAAAATTGATCTTATTGATAAATCGATGTCTTACTCCATAACTGGAAGAAGAGAACAATAGCCTGACAAGGGTTCGGTCCGATTTAGGTGCCCAGTTAGGTGCCAAACAGAACCCACCGTTGATTTGATATATTGATAAGGTGAATACCTAGTCTATTCAATGCTAGGCTGAGTATCAGGGCCTCAAAAAAATCTCTTTTCGTCCTATGAACTTTAAGGTGTATGAAGTTTCATATTTGATTTTTAAGTAGAGCGATAGAGACTTCATTTCACTTAGGTTAATCTAGGCCAGAGGCAAACCTACGTCAAGATAACCCCCCTTGAAAAACTTTGGTAGTGTTCCTGAATCTGAATCAACATAATGACTCAGAGCACATGGAGCCATCTTCTTTTTTTTTCTGTCAAAAATAAAAATGGCGGACTAGCTGATATTTCTATCAGTTAATGAAAGAGCCCAATGCACAAAAAATGCATGTTGGGTCTTTGAAACAGTTCATATCATTTTGATAATAATAAGTTTGATCTGTTTTACCGAGAAGGTCTACGGTTCGAGTCCGTATAGCCCTAGAGCCCTATATAATTCAAACAATTCAAAAAAAAAAACGAATAAATATTCGAATACAAAAAATTGTATCTTTTTTTATTTGATTTTCCCCGTTCTCGTTATTGTTTTAACTGACTTATTGCTTCATCAAAAGACAATCATTCCTATAAGCCCATTCAGTGTGAAAGCAAAAACACATTCCATTTCAATGGACCCAATCGAGCTTTTTATAGTTGTGGATAAACAAACAAACTTTTCCTCATTACTCTTCGTAGGAAAATTCCATATGAATTTTCCTCTTTTCCTGTCCGAAATAAACGAGTTAATTATACTACCCTTATTTGGTATATCCAATTCTAGTGAATTTTTTATCATAACACGAGTCTGGTTAAAAACTCCAACCTAACCCAACCCCAATAAAGTCTACAAATCTAATAGTAATTTACGTCGGTATTATGCGGTATTTGTGCACAAGATAAAGTTTGAAAAAACTAATATCTTTGCTAATGCTAAGTTTCATTGTAAACATTGTCAACAACGTAAAATAGGCTTAGTATACCTTACTTAGACCTAGTCTTCTCTTTCGATAGAAAATCCTCCATTGGGATTGGATTCTAATAAAAGTAATATACCAAGACCCTTCTATTCTAAAGAAAACTCCTCTACATTCTCTTACATCTGACTACTGGTGACTACTTGTTCTATTCTAAACCACTAATAAAAAAGAGACAAATGGACATATTGATAAAAAAGGGAAATGAAATATATTCTATAAAGATAATCAAATAGAAAGGATAATACAAATCGATTTCAATTTCGACCAATTTATAATAACT